TGATTGGTCAATATAAATATATTTCAATGCTTTTTCTTTTTTCGTTTTCCTTAGTTTAGCTAATCTACCATGAAAATTAAAAAAGGGTAAAGTACCTTTGTGTTGATTGTTTTCTAAATGTTCTTCTGCATGGAAAAAAGGAATAAATAAATCAATCAAATTTCGGGAGGCCTCATGAAGTGCTTCTTTAGGAGTTAAACTTCCATTTGTCCATATTTCGAGAAAAAGTATTTCTTGGTTTTCATTTCCATTTACATAAGAATGAATACTATGATTTGCATTTCGAACAGGCATGAATACAGCATCTATAGGATAACTTCCATTTTGAAAGTTTTTTGGCGTTGTTTTTATACGATATCCGCGATTCCTCTGGATTTGTAATTCAATACACAAAGTTATGGGTTCGGTTAGGTTAGCTATATGCTGTGTATTATCAACAATTTCCACGGAAGGTGGTAAGATAATATCTTGAGCAGTTACATATCTGGGACCCTTGACACAAATAGACGCATCACGAGTTCCATACAGATTACTTCTCAATACAATTTCTTTCAAATTCATTAAAATTTCATGTACGGATTCTTGAATACCGACTATGGTAGAATATTCATGTGGTATTTTATCAGATTTTACGCGTGTGATACATGTTCCTTCTATTTCTCCAAGTAAAGCTCTTCGCATCGCAATGCCTATTGTATCGGCTTGTCCTCTCATAAGTGGAGCCAGAATAAAGCGTCCATAAAAAAGACGTTTACTGTCTGCTCTTGATTCAACACACTTCCACTGTAGTGGCCGAGTAGATACTATTACTTTCTCTTGAACCATAGTAATATTATTTGATCAAATCATTGAATTATTTATTTCTCTTGAAATATTTTCAATGTTTATTTTTACACACGTCTTTTTTTAGGGGGCCTGCAACCATTATGTGGCATAGGGGTTACGTCTCGTATGAAACTTAATAGTATACCACTTCTACGAATAGCTCTTAATGCCGCATCTCTCCCGAGACCAGGGCCTTTTATCATGACTTCTGCTCGTTGCATACCTTGATCTACTACTGTCCGAATAGCATTTCCTGCTGCGGTTTGAGCGGCAAAAGGTGTCCCTCTTCTTGTACCCTTGAATCCACAAGTACCGGCGGAGGACCAAGCGATTACCCGCCCCCGTACATCTGTAACAGTCACAATAGTATTGTTGAAACTTGCTTGAACATGAATAACTCCCTTTGGTATTCTACGGGCATTTTTACGTGAACCCATATGTCTATTCTTACGTGAACCAATTCTTGGTATAGGTTTTGCCATATTTTGTCATCTTATAAATCTAAGCCAGAGATATATGGATATATCCATTTGGTGTCAAAACGGATCCTTTATTTATTTTTTTTTTTTTTGAATATTGGGTCCTTTAGATTTATGGAGTTCCCTTCCCCCTTTTTTCTAAAAATTATCTATCCTTGTCTTTGTTTATGTTTTGGGTTGGAACAAATTACTATAATTCGTCCTCGCCTACGGATCAATCGACATTTTTCACAAATTTTACGGACAGAGGCTCTTATTTTCATATTTGTCATTCCTTAACTTAATTCTAAATCTTTTTATTGGAAGAAAATAAGTTTCTTGAAATTTTTAATTTCGAATTCTATCTCCATGAAATGAATGTTTAAATTGATAAAATCACCTAATCACGATTCAGAAATTAAACCTTAATGAATCTTTTTTGTTCTTTTACTTGAAGTATCAACTAATGTGTGAGGCATAATATTAGAAACCCATCCTTTCTCTTTTTTCAAAAATACGAGAGTTCCATATAGAATTCGGATATCAGAAAAGATTACCATATATAGCACAAAATTTCTCCACCGATTCCTTCTAGTCGAGCTTCTCTGTCTGTCATTATACCCCGAGAAGTAGAAAGGATTACAATCCCCATCCCGCCTAAAATTCTTGGGATTCTTTGATAATTAGAATAGATTCGTAGACCGGGTCGACTGATCTGTTTTAAATTTAAAACAGTTTTATCTGGTCTTTTCCTATTCCTTTTCCTTCTATGTCGTAGGGTTAAAACCAAAAAAAGATTGTTGTTTTCCTGATGTTTCCTCATGTTTTCAATAAAACCTTCTCGTAAAAGGATTTTAAGAATGTTTTCAGTGATGTTAGTATATGGTATTCGAACTGTTCTTTTTTTATTCATGTCAGCATTTCGTATAGAAGTTAGTATGTTAGCAATAGCGTCTTTACTCATAAGAAACTAAGATTTTTGTTGTCCCCGAATTTTGATATAATCAACATGCTCTTTTTTTTTTCTGAATTATTAAATATTTATGAAATATTAAAGGCATATACGTGAACCACAAACAATCTCCTAATTAATTTAAATCTACTAAATTAATCAATTTCATTCAAATACTATAAGCTTTATTATGGTCTCATCTTATAATACTTTTATAAGACTTCAGGTGCTAACGAAACTATTTTAGTGAAATTTAATTGTCTTAATTCCCGGGCGATTGCGCCAAAAATTCGAGTTCCTTTTGGATTTCCTTCTTGATCAATAACAACTGCAGCATTGTCATCATATCGTATTATCATACCATTGTCGCGTTTGAGTTCTTTACAAGTACGTACAATTACGGCTCTGATCACTTCTGATCTTTCTAGCGGTGTATTTGGTATTGCTTCCTTGATTACAGCAACAACAACGTCACCAATCTTAGCATATCGCCGATTACTAGCTCCTATTATTCGAATACACATCAATTTTCTGGCTCCGCTGTTATCCGCTACATTCAAATGGGTTTGAGGTTGAATCATATCATTTTTTATCTGTTTTTTCAATGCAAAGGAAAGGGATCATTAAAAAAAAAAAGAAATATTGTTTATTCAAAACAAAAAAGAACCCTGCAATTGGTTTTTTTCATCCGAAAAAGCTCGTTCCTTTGGTTCTACATTCCTATTCTGAAATAATGAATTGAGTTCGTATAGGCATTTTTGATGCCGCTATTGAAATAGCCTTTCTGGCTATATTTTCTGATACTCCGCTCATTTCATAAAGCAGTCTACCTGGTTTAACAACAGCTACCCAATATTCGGGAGATCCTTTTCCTGAACCCATACGTGTTTCTGTAGGTCTTACTGTAACTGGTTTGTCTGGAAATATACGTACCCATATTTTTCCGCCGCGGCGTGCGTTTCGTGTCATTGCTCGTCGTCCTGCTTCTATTTGTCTAGATGTGATCCAAGCAGGTTCAAGCGCTTGAAGGGCATATCTACCAAAGCAAATACGATTACCTCGATAAGATATTCCTTTCATTCTTCCTCTATGGTGTTTACGGAATCGGGTTCTTTTGGGGTTATAGTTGATGGTTATTTATTACTTCCATCTCTATTACAGAACTGGACATGAGATTTTCTTCTCATCCAGCTCCTCACGAACGAAACGATTATAAAATAATATACATGTACTTAATAAATAATATATTGAATCATGAGAGTTTTTTCTAATTTATTAGAAATCGATATATCTTTTTTGAGATATAACTAAACATACATTCGATTTATAGTTATAAAAAATTTTGTTTTATTTTTATTATTTTTAGTATTTATTATAAGGTTATAACGAATCTTTAGTTTGTTTTGCCTTTTATTATCATATCATATTGGATTGACTACAATTTTGAAATCCAAAAACAAAAAATAAAGATTTTCGCGGGCGAATATTTACTTTAATTTAATATTCAGTTTATCGGATTAGTTCATGACATACTTTTATTTTAGGATTAATTCATGACATGACTTTTCAGAATAAATGAATTGGTTCCTAGTTCATTCCGCCATCCTATCCAATGAACCATTAGGATTCGTTTTCAATAGAATCTTATGCAATCACGGGTTCTGTCGTTCCCATCGCTTCGCGATTAATGGTTAGGTCTGGATTCTACAACGGAGCCCCTAATGAAATAATGAAATTTGTTCTTGAATCAATACTCTCAGTCTTTATTGATTCGGGGCTCTTAATTTTTTTTGTTCTATAAGAACGATTTTGTTTAATTAGGGATCAATTAGTATTAATGCTTTATTACATTTTCCTTTATGAGATGAATCATCGACCTTACATATTGGAATTCTATATCATAAATTTTTCTTTTTTTTTTTTTCTTTCTCTCACCCTTCCATTTATCCATATACTTTAAATATTGTTTCGCAACTCAGAATCAAATTGGTTTTTCTTTTTTTTCTCCAAAAAAAATTTCAGTTGCTACAATAATATGACCAATATATCATATCTCGACTGGTTCTTTATATCCAGATAATGTGAAACGATGAGTTGGTTATTAGTTCATACTACGGGTTGGTCTATTTTTTTTTTTTTTTTTGAATCTAACCCTAAAAAAAAAAATCAACGAGTCACACACTAAGCATAGCAATTATAATTATATCGAATCAAATGATTAATGGAATTTTTATTCAACCTTATAGAATTATAGAATTATTTGTTTTGATTTAACAGACAAAAAAAGAATGAAAGAATTTTTTTTGTTCTATATAACCGATAGACCTAAAAATAAGTCAAGTAAAGGCTTTATTATTACTCGTCTACAAATATCCAAATTTTGATACCTAAAGCCCCATAGATAGTTCGAACTGTATAGGAACAGTAATCAATTTTAGCCCTAATGGTTTGTAGAGGCACCCTACCTTCTCTGATCCATTCGACACGTGCAATTTCTTTTCCGTCGATACGCCCTGCAATTTGTATTTGAATTCCTTTTGTACCTGCCTGTTCTGTTAATTCAATCGCTTTTTTCATTGCTTTGCGGAATGAGACTCTATTTTTTAATTGTCCGGCTATAAATTCTGCAAGAATATTAGGGTGTCCATAAGGATTTGCAATTCTTGTAATAGCAATATTGAGTTTACGGTTCACAGAATTAAGTTCTTTTTGTATAATCATCTGTAATTCTTCGATTTTTTGATGTTCTATTAATAACTTTGGGA